TGAATGGAAAGGAAAAAACAAAGGATGAATTTCACTTTAAAGAGGCACGCTATCAAGATAGCCCGGTTTACGAAGATTCTGATCTGGAGACCCATCAAGAGAATTGGGAATTGGGAAGACTGAAAGAAGAGAAAAAGAAAAGAATAAATAAGAAAATTTCTCCTATATATTTATATTTTCTTTCTTCGCCCATAAAGAAACTTGCAACACCAATCCCATTTATAATTCCATCAATTATATATTGATCAAAAAACTGAATTAGTTCGGCTAACCCTCTTAGACTCATGGTAAAAATACCAGTATAAAAAATATCTATATAACCACGATTATATGACCAATTTTATATCACACCTTTTATTTTGTCCAGAATAATTCTTTATTAGGACCTCTTTTTAAAAAGAAATTAATTAAGCCCAAATTTTTGAAAGATGAATAAATGAATAAATAGATCCATAAAAAATAGATGCTATCAATAGTCCGAAAAGAGCTATACTTACTGAAAAAAAAGCATTTGACAAAAATCCATACCAATCCTCAGAAGAATTCAATTCTTTATGAAAAAGGGTTGTCGATGGAGTTAACCATTTCGATAATAGATCCAAATCTCTTACTCCTCCATTAAAAGAGATTCCTATTGATCCAATGAACAAAGTGAATAGTACTAATACAAGGAGAGGAAATAACATAGTATTGCTCGATTCGTGAGGATACATATATAAGTGTACCTATTTCTAAAGTAAGTAATAAAGTCTCGTATCTTACTTCTTAAATTCTTGTCAATTTTAGATATATCTTTAAAAAAAAACAAACCTTACTCTTATTTATTTTTGAAAAAAAAAAAAGAAATTTTTATTAAGTGTCCCTTTTCCCCATAGAGATATTGAATAAAACGAGCTATTTTTTGTACTACTAAGACTACTATAATCTTGAAAATGAATGCGCAAATACCCATCAAAGGTAAGTAAGTACATCCTAAACATATAAAATGCGGTCAATCCTGTTGTGAACCAAGCTATTAGTGCGAAAATCGGTGAGTACAACCAACTATCGTGAAGAATTTCATCTTTGGACCAAAAACAAGCAAGAGGCGGAATACCACAAAGAGAAAGTGTACCTAAAAAAAAAGTAGTTTTTGTAATTGGAACATATTTTGTTAAACCTCCCATAAGAACCATATTCTGACTTTTCTCTGGCGAATATCCAACAATAGGTTCCATTGAATGAATAATGGATCCGGATCCCAAAAACAATAAAGCTTTAGAATAGGCATGGCTGATCAAATGAAATAAAGCAACTCGATTAAGAACCTATACCTAGAGCTAACATAATATAACCCAATTGAGACATTGTAGAATAAGCTAAACTTCTTTTAATGTCTCTTTGGGCAAGAGCTAAAGTAGCTCCTAAAAGTACTGTTATTATACCTACTAAACAAATGAGATTCATTATGTAAGGTATAACTATGAAAAGAGGAAGAAGCCGAGCTACAAGAAAAATTCCTGCTGCTACCATAGTAGCAGCGTGTATAAGAGCCGAAATAGGAGTGGGGCCTTCCATGGCATCAGGTAACCATACGTGAAGGGGGAATTGTGCGGATTTAGCAACTGCACCGACAAATAATAAAAAGGCACATAAAGTAGCAAATAAAGAATTGACCCCATTATTATGGATCAAGATATTCACTATTTGGAACAAATCCCGAAATTCGAAACTACCAGTTATCCAATAAAATCCTAAGGTTCCTAATAATAAACCAAAATCTCCTATACGATTAGTTACAAAAGCTTTTTGACAAGCACTTGCTGCAATGGGTCGTGTGAACCAAAAGCCTATCAATAAATACGAACACATTCCCACTAGTTCCCAAAAAATATAAATTTGTATCAAATTGGAACTAGTAACTAATCCCAACATTGAAGCATTGGAAAAACTCATATGAGCAAAAAATCTCAAATATCCTTGGTCGTGAGACATATAATTGTCACTATAAATAAAAACAAGGATCCCAATAGTAGTAATTAGTATTGACATAATAGAAGATCAGCAAGTCAGTGGATCAATCAAGTGTCCGAACTCTAATAAAAAATCACTGTTGATGGTCCAAGACCATAGATATTGATAGGTCAAACTTCCATTTATTTGCTGAATAGACAGATTGGCCGAAAACCACATAGCTATACTTAGTAGTAAAACACTTAGGAAAGCCCACATACGACGAAGATCTTTTGTTGCTGTCGGAATAAGTAGAAGTCCAAATGCTATTGACATAGTAACTGGGAGCGGAAAAAGGGGTATTATCCATGCATATTTATATGTATATTCCATAAGAAAACAAATTGTTCTTTTTTCTTATAATTGTTTCCGATTCACCAATTATTATCTCTTGATTTCTTTCGAAAAGAACAAAACAATAAGAAAAAAAATATGAAAGAGATCAAATACAAAAATACAAATATTGTAATTATGACTTTTTGTTTTATTTTTTATTAAATTAAATATTATTAACATATTTAAAATAAAAGTTGCAATTAGTTGGTCAAATATCAAAGAATATGATCAAAAAATTAGTCAAGGTTTATTACTTACGTTATTAATTAACTTCAAACTCTATAAAAGAAAGATATTTTTTCAATAAGAAAAAATATGACATCATATGAGATTTTGAATAATTGGATTTTACCTTATTTTACCTTTACATTATATTCTAATTGTGTAATTTAGAGATATATGATATATTTAAGATTCTATTTAAGATAGATTTCTTTAATTTATATTAAAGTTCAGTTACAGATTTCTTTAGCTCTTTCTATTTTTATTTTTCTTATTTCTTTTATTTTATTATTTTTTTTCTATTTGTATGTTATGATATTCTTATTGAGTTCTTTTTTGAAATTTATGGAATGAATTAAGTATAGATAATGACTAATAAAGAGTAATTTCTTTTGAACAATATATGTCTTTCACATACAACGATAAAAATGAGTCACCTACCTTTTGAATGGCAGTTCCAAAAAAACGTACTTCTATGTCAAAAAAGCATATTCGTAGAAATCTTTGGAAAAAAAAAGGATCTTTAGAGGCAGTAAAAGCTTTTTCTTTAGCTAAATCTGTTTCCACCGGAAAGTCAAAAAGTTTTTTTGTGCAGCAAAAAAAAGTCTTGGAAAAATCTTAATTGACATGTTTCAAAGAACTTCCAAATTTCCATTTTTGAATTGGAAGACAAATGATTCAATTTTACTAATGTATTGTGTATTTTACTTCTCCTTATTAGTTAGAGCTAAGTAATATGAAAAAGAAGAATCTTTCTGTCTACTGGATTCAAAGTACACAGTCTTTTTTTTTTAGTCTTTCTATATTTCTATTATATTCTATTTATTTTATTTATTTCTATTTATTGATTCTATTTATTGAAATTTATATTGATTGATATTCAATTTGTGAGATGGTTTTTTCTTTGCTATGAATTGTGCTTTTCTATTTCGAAAAGCACAATTACGATAGACAAGGAAGAATCTGAATATTTCATTATACTTTATACTAAGGTGTTGGGTCTCGAAATCGTTAGAAAAAAAAATTATGAATTTTATACCCCGACTGAGAACGAAACTTTTGAGTTCTGATTGTTCGGGATAAACAAGAATTGGGTTTCTAGTACGGAAAAATTGATTCTTAATTATTGATATTGAATATTTTCATATGAATGGAAATGCATCTTTCTTCATTTTTTACTAAACCCTATTGAAAATCGACAATTCAACATGAATTTCCTTATTATTATTTAGGGTAAGCCGCCATGGTGAAATTGGTAGACACGCTGCTCTTAGGAAGCAGTGCTAGAGCATCTCGGTTCGAGTCCGAGTGGCGGCATAAGATATTAATAAGAATTCTTATTATATTCTTAATCTTTTACTTAATCTTTTAATATTAATATTATAAAATATTCTATACACAATAGATCTAATAGAATATAAAATATAGAAAATATTCTATTTTATATTCTATTTAATCCCCTCCCCGATTTCAATTATTTAAAAGGGACTCTTCTTTATGATATTTGCGACCTTAGAACATATATTAACTCATATTTCTTTTTCGATCATTTCAATTGTGATTCTAATTCATTTGATGAACTTATTAGTCTACGAAATCGAAGGATTACGTAATTCGTCAGAAAAAGGGATTCTAGTTACTTTTTTCTCTATAACAGGGTTTTTAGTTATTCGTTGGATTTCTTCGGGACATTTTCCTTTAAGTAATTTATACGAATCGTTAATCTTCCTTTCATGGAGTTTATCCATTATTCATATGATTCCGTATCTTGGGAATCATAAAAATGATTTAAGCGCAATAACTGCACCAAGTGCCATTTTTACCCAAGGGTTCGCCACGTCAGGTCTTTCAACTGAAATGCATCAACCCGCAATATTAGTACCTGCTCTACAATCTCAGTGGTTAATGATGCATGTCAGTATGATGCTATTGAGCTATGCAGCTCTTTTATGCGGATCTTTATTATCAGTTGCTCTTATAGTTATTACATTTCAAAAAAGAATCGATTCTTTTTTGAAAAACAAGAATTTTTTAAGTTTAAGGAAGTCGTTTTTCTTTGGTGATATGGAATATTTTAACGAAAAAGGAAGTGTATTAAAAAAGACTTCTTTCCTCTCATTTCAAAATTTTTACAAATATCAATTAATTCAGCGTTTGGATTATTGGAGTTATCGTGTCATTAGTTTAGGGTTTACCTTTTTAACCATAGGCATTCTTTCTGGAGCAGTATGGGCTAATGAAGCATGGGGTTCTTATTGGAATTGGGACCCTAAGGAAACTTGGGCATTTATTACTTGGACTATATTTGCAATTTATTTACATACTAGAACAAATCCAAAATTGCAAGACCAAGGCACGAATTCGGCATTTGTAGCTTCTATAGGATTTCTCCTAATTTGGATATGCTATTTTGGGATCAATCTATTAGGAATCGGGTTCCATAGTTATGGTTCATTCCAATGAATATCTAATTGAATAAAATAAACTACACGAATAATACAGAAAAAAATCGTCTGATACACAATGAACATTTGTGCGAGTTTTTGAGAACCGTTTAAATAGACGAATTATTCAAATAGATATCAAAAACTAAAAACTTTCGATGTATCTCATTAAGATTTTAATTCACCCTTCCTTTTTTTTTCATTGTAACAACGAAGAATCGTGAAAATATGAAAGTCAAAGAATTCTAAGACTTTCTTTCCAATAAATGAAAATTCAAGAATTTTCATTTAATATGAAATCTAAAAAAATTAGTATCTATAAAAATAATTAGATAATAGTAACTTGTCGCCCGATAACGGTAGAACGAAATCAGGATAAATACCAATTCCTATTACAGGTACGAAAGATGACAGATCAAAACAAATAGTTCTCGTGGTCCAGAATCAAAAAAATTCGAGTTTGTAATATTGAATAGCTTGTATCCATAGAAAATCTGACGTAACATAGATAATAAAAAAATAGGAGTTAATATCATTCCAATTGCCATTACAAATGTAATTAACATTTTTGGCATGAAAAGATATTTTGGGCTGGTAATTATTCCAAAAAAGACTAAGAATTCTGCAACAAAACCACTCATTCCTGGCAATGCAAGAGAAGCCATCGAGAAACTACTAAACATGGTAAATATTTTTGGCATTGGGATAGATATCCCCCCCATCTCTTCGAGATAAACAAAACGTATTCTATCACAACTTGTTCCTGCTAAGAAAAAAAGTGCAGCACCAATCAATCCATGAGAGAGTATTTGTAAAATGGCTCCATTAAGTCCCATGCCAGTTATAGAACCAATTCCTATAATTATGAAACCCATGTGAGATACGGAAGAATAGGCAATACGTTTTTTTAAATTGCGTTGACCGAGAGAGGTTGAAGCTGCATAAATGATTTGTATTATTCCTACTATCACCAACCAGGGAGATAATCTAGAATGAGCGTGAACTAATAATTCCATATTGATCCGAATCAATCCATATGCTCCCATCTTTAATAAGATTCCAGCTAAAAGCATACATGTACTGTAATGTGCTTCCCCGTGGGTATCTGGTAACCATGTATGTAGGGGTATCATCGGCGATTTGACAGCATAAGCAATAAGAAAACCAAAATAGAGTATTATTTCCAATGCTGCAGGATACGATTGATTAGCTAGTTTTTCTAAATCTAATGTTGGTTCATTGGAACCATATAAACCCATACCCAGAACTCCTATTAAGAGAAAAATGGAACCTCCGGCAGTGCACAAAATAAACTTTGTAGCCGAGTACAGGCGTTTTTTTCCTCCCCACATGGATAAAAGTAAGTAAACAGGAATTAATTCTAATTCCCACATGATGAAAAAAAGTAAAAGGTCTCGAGAAGAAAATGATCCTATTTGGCCACTATACATTGCTAACATCAAAAAATAGAAAAATCGCGGATTTCGAGTAACCGGCCAAGCTGCTAAAGTAGCTAAAGTAGTGATAAATCCTGTCAGTAAAATGGGTCCTATGGAAAGTCCATCGGTTCCCAGTCTCCAGTGAAAATCAAAAAGATTGATCCATTGAAAATCCTCCTTCAATTGGGTTAATGGATCGTCCAATTGGAAATGATAACAAAATCTATAGCTCATTAGAAGGAGCTCTAGTATACATATACATATAGTGTACCACCTATACACCTTATTTCCCCTATGAGGGAAAAAGACAATTGAAGAACCTGCGAATATGGGCAAAACAAGAAGTATTGTTAACCAAGGAAAATAACTCGTGATAAAGACAAGATAAAATTAGACCAGAAAACCCCGTGCTCGGGAGAAGAATAATAGATTTTCTTTTCTCGAGTACGGGCTTTTGTCGGTAAAGAGGAATCAAACGATTCGAGTGGAGTTTTTTGTCACATATCAATAAGAAAGACCCATGCTGCGAGTTGTTTCATGCCATAAATAAACACGGACACTCAAAAAATCCGTTGGACAAGCGGATTCACATCTCTTACAACCTACACAATCCTCGGTTCTTGGCGCAGAAGCAATTTGCTTAGCTTTACATCCGTCCCAAGGTATCATTTCCAATACATCCGTGGGGCAAGCTCGAACACATTGGGTACATCCTATACATGTATCATAAATCTTTACTGAATGTGACATTGGGTCTATAAATTCCAGTTTTGAACACAAAAGATTTTCGATCTGGTAAAATAAAATCAGAAAATAAAATGAAATCATATATTTTCTATTGTAGACACCAGACGAATACAATGATTTATCAAAATTTGAAGAATAAATAGATTTTCTAATCTGTTTATGAGAAAGGGCCAAGATACTTTGATTTCCATTTCAATAACCAATAACCATGAGAATATGAGTTTACGAATTCAATTCATGTTAATTTTACTATATATTTTACTATATATCTATATAGATATATAAATCTAATATTTTAGAAATAGAATTTAGGATATGATAATATATTATATATCAGATGAATACATTTGTTATTAGGTTAGTGATAGAATAAGTTAGTAACTCTAAATCAGAAATCTATATGAAAAAATATATAGAAAATATAATAAGAAAATAATATGAATATTATATTCTATTGAATTCTAATTATATTATTTTACAAGTCTTATGTTTTTCTTTATATGTGAAAATAGAAGAATTATGACTAATTATTCAGCAAATTCGATTGATTGATACGAGTTGATTTTCTGTTACGATGGATCGACGAAACAATAGCTAGCCCAATAGCTGCTTCAGCAGCCGCAATGGCTATAACAAAGATTGAGAAAATTTCTCCTTTTAATTGCCGACTATCAAATATATCGGAAAATGCGACGAGATTTATATTCACCGAATTCAGTATAAGCTCAAGACACATAAGTGCTCTAACCATGCTTCGGCTTGTGATCAGTCCGTAGATACCGATAGAAAATAAATAAACACTTAGACAAAGTACATGTTCTAACATCATTGATAAATTCCTCATCTATCTCAATTCATTTCAATATGAGAACAAAAATTAAACCGATTCAGTTGAGTAGAATAGAAGAATTACAGAACAAAAGAAGATATTCACAGTAGATTGAGATTCAATCCATTTTCATTCTTGAAATTTCAAGAATGAAGTTCTTATTAGACTAGATTATTGATATTTGATATTAGATTATATTTGATATTAGATTATTGACGAGCCATAGTAATTGCACCTATCAAAGAAACTAAAAGAATTATAGAAACGAGTTCAAAAGGAAGATAAAAATCTGTGGATAAATGAATCCCAATTTGTTGAACGTTACTCATTAAGTCCTGTTCTATAATCTGATTTGATCTTGTAGTCCGAAAAATGCCGGACCATGACGTATCTGGGATAGTAGTCATTAATGAAAAAAAAAATACTTGTACAAACCAGTGAAGTGATCCTATCTCCAATGGTCCACAAATAGGAATCATTGGAATATTCTGAACCGTTCATGAACATCACAGCAAATATGATTAATACATTTATGGCTCCCACATAAATAAGGAACTGTGCGGCAGCTACAAAATAGAAATTCAATGAAATATAGAATAAGCATATACAAACGAGAACCAATCCCAATGAAAAGGCAGAATCAATGGGATTGGTAAGTAATACTACTACCAGACCTCCTAATATAATAACTGATCCCAGAAATACTAAAAGAATATCATGTATTGGTTCAGTTAAATCCATATATTTCATGACCTTACTAAGGATTCAGTAAAGGAACTCTTTCTTATATGATACCTTTCTAATTGAATGAAAAAGAATGAAAAAAGAAAATGGATATCATTAGATAGATAAAATAAAATTCTTTGGCTAATCCTAATTTATTCTAATTTATTCTAAACCAAAGTTTAGTAATTGGTAATCGTTCTTGAACCAAGGAAGGGGTTTTTCCCATTTCATTTTATTTGTTGAATCCATAACTGTTTGAATTGTGTAATCTCCAATTATTGAAATGGTAACCGACCTAAAGAAATTTTATTCTAATTCAATTTGTCACGATCATAAGTGGAAAGCTCATATTCTTCAGTCATCGATAAACAGTTTGTTGGACAATACTCGACACAGTTACCGCAAAATATACAGACACCAAAATCAATACTATAATGAAGCAATTGTTTTTTCTTAATATCTTTTTCAAATTTCCAATCAACAATGGGAAGGTCTATTGGACATACGCGAACACATACTTCACAAGCAATACATTTATCAAATTCAAAGTGGATTCGACCACGAAAACGCTCTGATGTGATTGATTTTTCATAAGGATATTGAATAGTTACAGGTAAACGATTTGTATGGGATAAGGTAATTATGAAACTTTGTCCAATGTACCTTGCGGCTCGTATTGTTTGTTTGCCATAATTCATGAACCCAGTAACCATAGGTAACATATTTGAGATATCCATCAATAAGATTTATTTTTCTGTCTCTTGGGTGAGATAAGTTATGAATATAGAATATTCATTATTGTTTTCTCTTAATTTCTTATTTTTATTTATAGTTTATAGTGAAACGAGTTGAAAAGAAGTTGTCAATAATAGATTACCTAGAGAAATAGGTAAAAGAAATTTCCATCCAAGATTTAATAATTGATTCATTCTCATCCTAGGTAAATTCCATCTTGTTGTGATAGGAATGAACAGAAACAAATAAGCTTTAGCTAATGTAATAAAGATACTAATTGCTATTACAAAGACTCTAAACATTTTATTTATTCCAAAAAGTTCAGTAATAGCAATGTACGTATCTTTAAAAATTCCACCCACCTATAAATAAAGAACTGTTACAAATAATGAAGAAACTAATAGATTTAGGTAAGAAGCAAGATAAAAGAACCCGTATTTTATACCTGAATATTCGGTTTGATAACCTGCTACTAATTCTTCCTCTGCTTCTGGTAAATCAAAGGGTAATCTTTCACATTCTGCTAGAGAAGACATTAGAAAAACTAGAAACCCTATGGGCTGACGCCACAGATTCCATCCCCCAAAACCATATTTGGACTGTGCCTCAATTATATCAACTGTACTTGAACTGTTAGATAATTATAGTCGATGATAACATCACTGCTCCCATCGCTATTCCAAAACCGTACATGAAACCTAAGCTTCATACGGCTCCTCTATGGCCACAAAGAAATGTAAGGTAAGGACTGGTTCAGTATTATTGCTCTCCTTGGACCCTAGGTAAATACAATGTAAAGATAAATTGGAGGTTGGAGAGTCCTCAATTCGACCAATAAAATTCTGTCTGCTATAATAAGAAAAAGCACTTCCGAATTGATCTCATCCCTTAGAATAAGAATATTCTAATGAATAGAATCAAAAATCCTTTTTGTTCAGCAATAACTTAAGCCTTCAATAAAATACCGGTTCTATTCATAAATAGAAAGATTTAGACATTAGTTCATGAATCATGATAAGAATTTCCATATGCATATGTATCAAGAAAGAAAGATTTTCTTAGGATTCCCATTTTATTCTTTTTTTATTATATTATCATATTGCATTCTATTTGTCCTGTTCCTGTTCTTCTTTTTGAAAACTAAAAAAAAGGAAAGAAAATAAAGGATTAATTCGTTCTCGATAGTCATTTATTTAATAAGCGAATAGTAGCATACTCTAGATCGGAATCGTGGGGGAAGTACTGCTTGATCGTTTCTACCAACTTCAAGCCCTTATTATGATTCGTTTTATGCAAAGTTTTATGCAAAAATCCCTTTTTTTTATACCTTACATTATTTCCATTACTTATCCTTTGCGTACTTTGGTGTTCCTAACTGCCCACTTCTTTTTGATTGATCCCCAGTATAGTAATAAATACAGTTGATCTTTTGCATCCGCTTCAAGATATGACGACTCATAAAATAATCTCAATCTTGGGGTAAACAAACTTATGTTTACTTCAATTTTCTTCTTGTACCTAGGGAATGAGATTTTTATTGTTTTACTGCAAATTGAGGAGCAGTTTTGTTTCACTCATATAACTATCTGGTTTAACTCATCAAACTGAAATGTTTAATAAAAAAGATGAAGATATTTATTCAAGACATTCAATTTCTTTATCTTCACTTACTTTAGAAAGTCTATAGATTTATAGAAAAGATAAAAGTTCCTTTCCATGTTCCAACGAATCGCACGTAGAGATATTGCTAACACACATAGAGTTAATGGTATTTCATAACTAATAGATTGAGCTGCAGCTCGTAGACCGCCTGAAAAGGAATACTTATTATTTGATCCATATCCTGACATAAGAAGACCAATGGGGACAATACTTGAAAAGGCAATCCATAAAAAAACACCTATACTGAGATCAGCTAAAACAAGGTGATATCCAAAAGGAATTACTAAATAACCTAAATAACTTAGTAAAATTGATATAAACCCTATAGAAGGTCCGACCCTAAATAAACGAATATTACCTCTAGATGGAAGAAGATCCTCCTTCAAAAGTAGTTTGGTCCCATCCGCTAAAGCTTGAAGAATTCCTAATGGGCCGGCATATTCAGGTCCAATACGTTGTTGTATTGCTGCAGATATTTTTCTTTCTAACCACACAATGACTAATACCCCCATTGTGATTCCTAAAACAAGGGTGAAAATGGGGATAAAAATCCATATGAGTCCATATCCTTCTTTTAAGGATTCTAATCTATAAAAAGAATTAATAGTTTGTACTTCTGTCGTATCAATTATCATTTCAACGATCAACTTCTCCCATAATGATATCTATACTACCTAGTATCGTCATGATATCCGCCAATTTCATTCTTTTAACTAGCTGGGGAAGAATTTGCAAATTGATGAAACCGGGTGGACGAATTTTCCATCTCCAGGGGAAAACGCTACTATCCCCTATTAAATAAATTCCTAATTCTCCTTTTGGGGCCTCTACCCTTACATAAAGTTCTTGTTTTAACAATTCAAAATTGGGTGAAAGTTTTTTAGTAATAAATCTAGTATTAAATCTATAGTCAAAATTATTCCATTCGGAATTATTTGTCCTATGAAAACGCCGGTTTTCTAAATTCTCATAAGGTCCTCCAGGAATTCCTTCTAGAGCCTGTTGAATGATTTTTATGGATTCTTGCATTTCACCGATTCTTACTAAATAACGAGCTAATGTATCGCCTTCTTTTTGCCATTTGACTTCCCAATCAAATTTACTTGTAACTCAAATTTATTGTAACACTCATAACGATCAACTTTACGAAGATCCCATTGGATTCCAGAAGCTCGTAACATTGGTCCTGATAAACCCCAATTTATTGTCTCCTCCCCACCAATAATGCCCACTCCTTCAACTCGTTCCAAAAAAATGGGATTTCGCGTAATGAGTTTTTGATACTCAACAACTTCTGTTAAAAAATAATCACAGAAATCAAAACATTTATCTATCCAGCCATAAGGTAAATCCGCAGCGACTCCTCCCGATGCGGAAATAATTATGCATCATCCGCATACCTGTGGCGGCTTCGAATAGATCATATATTAATTCCCTCTCTCTTAAAATATAGAAAAAGGGAGTCTGTGCACCGATATCGGCCATAAAAGGGCCAAGCCATAACAAATGGGAAGCTATACGGCTCAGCTCCAGCATAATAACTCTGATATAACTGGCCCTTTTAGGCACTTGAACACTTTCCAATCGTTCTGGTGCATTTACTGTTATTGCTTCTGTGAACATAGTAGCTAAATAATCCCAACGTGTTACATAAGGCAAATATTGTATAATTGTTCGGTTCTCCGCTATTTTTTTCCATCCCTCTGTGTAAATAGCCCAATATAGGTTCACAGTCAATAACATCTTCCCCATCCAGAGTAACGATCAGCCGAAGAACACCATGCATTGATGGGTGGTGAGGACCCATATTGACTATTATGAAATCTTTTCTTGTAGCCGGTACAGTCATATTTTTTTTCCTTAATTCATTATTTCATGAATTTCTTAAAATAAAAAAGAAAAAAAAAAAAATAATAATAACTGAACTAAGAAAAAAAGAATTAAAAAATCAAAATGAACAAGGATAATAATAAGAAACTCAAATAAGAAATTCAAATTTAATTAACGAGTTTTTGGTTCCCGAATATCTAACTGATTCATTAATTTCTTATAACGCATTTTATTTTTCTTTGACAAATAAGTCAATAATCGTTGACGTTTTCCCAGAATTCTTCGTAGACCCCTTTGCGATAAAAAATCTCTTTTGTGCAATTCTAAATGTGAAGTAAGTCTCCGTATCTTACTGGTGAAATGGAATACTTGAAATTCAACAGACCCACTATTTTCTTCTTTTTCTTCTTGTGTAATAACTGAGATGAATGAATTTTTGACCATAAATTAAGATTTATATCTTTCTTTTCTGTGAATTTTACCGATCAGGAAAAATAATAATATTTCTTAGTCCAGTTATTTTTATCTAGTATACATCAAAATTGTATTTTATTCATATACTACTTTGTTTTTTATTTATGTGGTTTATGTTTTGTATATTTGATCCAAATATACAAAACATATATGTATTCAGCAACTAGAACAATTTATTTTTACTTAAAGGGATTCCGCTCTTCCTAGTGAAAAGTTATGATACACTATGAAATTAGCATCATGTATTAGAATATTACACAGTGTGTATTTTTTGGCTTTCATCTACCGAATAAATTAATCCACTATAAATCTTTTTCATTTTTCATTGGAATTGAATTCATTCTGAATTGTGAATACATATGTATTCTTGACATACTGAAACAAATGAAAAAATTGGTATCAAACCAATAGCGGTTCATACAAGCTACATCTTCTAATCGATAATTGGGCCAAAGAAACAATTTGAATTTAATAAAATCTTTTCTATCTGTATTAATATGTTTGTTCTCATTCAAAAATTGCCCACAGTTTCTTATTTTGTTTTCATTGCAAAATCTTGGATTTCTATCCACAACATTCAAATTCCGGGAATTGAAACAAATTCGAATTCGAAATTCTCTACGACGTCTGGGAGATAGAATATTTTCAGGAACAGGTAAATCATAATGATTTTTGTCTCCACTCAAAAATATGTTGCTGCGTCCTGCAATGGATTTTTCAAACCCCCCTTTCTCAATATATCTTTTTTTTGTGTATTTTTCATTTGTTTGGTACCTCTTATTATCAACCAATGAAATATCCATAGTTTGATATATAATAGATTTTCCGTTCCTTCCTATAGATACATGAATTGGTTCAATAATAAATATTCCCTTTCTTATCAATTCTGCAAGAACTAGGTCCTTTTGAATCAGCATTTCATCTAGATTTATTTCACCTCTTTGAATCGAAGATATAGCAATTTCATTTGGATTTATCAGTCTAAGTAGGAGACAATATACCCTGATATTTTTCATTATTTTTTTATTCAAGGGATCAGCCCATCTTAGTTGAAAAAGGAAATATTTTTTCAAAAAAAAATCCAGTTCCGTTTCATTCTTGCTCTTATATTGTTTTATATCCTTTTTTAGTTTGAATCTTGCGTAATCTTCTTCAACCTTGGCATTTCCTAATTCAAGATCTTTTTTTTTTTTATATGATTTCTTTGGATTTATGTTAATGTTTTTACTTGTTTCATTTATAGAAAAATGAAAAAGGAGTGATTTGATTGGGATGATCCAAGGTTTAATTTTATATACATCAAAAAGTAGCACAAATTCTGGGAAGAACCAAGTTCCTAGATTGGATATAGTATCATGATTTGATGCCGTATGATAGAACCTTTTTTGATTGCATGGGAATGAAAAAAAAAGATCTTTTTTTTTCATTTTTTTTAAATTATTAATTTCAGTCTGAGTATTTTTATGAATCTTGATGCCAATATGTGCATTAGCCCATATCTTAATATTCTTTATAAAACAAAGATGAAGAATTCTACAATCAAAATATTTTCTATCCAAACTCTTTGTATTTCTATCAATAAGATATCCTTTTTCTAGATAATCATTACTAGGTATACTTACCAATACATAAAATGATTCAGGTTTCAATGTATTGAAATGATATGGAATTTCTTGGTCCCCGTTTATTTCTAATGTTGATCCAGAAATGTATAAATTAGGGAGGCTTATGTATTTATATGATAAAAGATCATATCTGTAATGTTTTTTCCATTTGTTTTTTTGACTCATAAATGAATTCGCTGCATAGTCATTTTTTTTCATGGAATCAATGAGTTGATATTTTTTATATAAATCCAATTGGTTTGATTCCTTGTTTTTAATCAGACAATGTTTATTTATTCTATTTCGGTATTCTTTAGTTACTAATCGAGACCTTTTTTTTTGAGAGAAATCATATTGATAAGAAACTTTTAACCAATTTTTCCATTCATTCATTACATATGTATGAATTCTTTTATGTCTTGATTTAGAATTAAAGATTCCGTGGATCATAAAAGAGTTTTTAAAATTATCCTTAAAAAAAGGATAGCTCCCTTGATATTGAAGTACAGGTCTCAATTGAGACTTATTCAGTAATTGATTTTGTGATATTTTGTAAAAAACATATGCTTGGGACAGGGAAGATAAGTTCCAATAAGTATTGGAATTTTGATTGCTATTCTCAGTATTATCAGTATTTGAAAACAATTTTTTTAGAGTCAAAACAAAATTCATTGTATTTTGATTTGTTTCAACAATTCCTTCTTGTTCTTGATTTATTTCATTGTTGTAAATGGATTTATTAAAGATCTTTTTTGTTGATTCAAAGAAAATTTGTGCATTGATCTTAGAAATGGTAATGGTACATAGCAAAATATCTATGTATATTTTTTCAATGAATGCTTTAATAAAGCAGTGTGATTTACGCATTAATCGGATATTCTTCTTTTTTAATGTTTTCCAAAAATGTTTCTGTGATCCCGATCTTTTATTATCATAAATTAGAACTATTTCTTTTTTTTTCTTGTCTTTTGCGGTTCGTTCAATTTGATTCCTGATTTTGATTGTCTTATCAGAAAGATCTTTCATTCTTCTTTCTATTAGTGAATAATTAAACCAATCCATTGTTCGATTTAGAACGAACGATTCTCGAAGAATCTTATTATTTTTTTTTAAATCTTTTTTTTTTTCGTTCGGTTCATATACTTTTTCTTTCCTCAATTCAAATAATAAATTTGGATTTACTTTCTCCAGTTTTTTCATTATTAGGTTGATAACTCGAACTATTTTTATGACTCCTTTCGTTTTTTCTTTTATAACTTTTAAAAAGGATTTTATTTCTTTATTGAAAAATTTTAGAACTTGTAAAAATCTTTTTTTTTCCTTTTTTTTTATTTTTTGGAGTTCTTTATAAATAGGTTCAAAAAAAAAAGGTCGTTTTCGGGGAGAACCAAAGGGAAGTTCCGCTTCCATTCCCCAGACTGTTAAAAAACAAAAATTTGTTTTTTTCTCTTTTTTTTTCATTATATCTTTAGGATGAGATCGCGCCTTAGATTTTCTCCAAGGTTTTAGACAGAAAGGATATAGAATCTTTATCTGAATACCGTTTATTAACCAATCTTGGGGAAATTCTGTTTCTGATAATTGAACACCATTATAGGTACATTTAATATGCATTTCTCTATTCCATTCCTTAAAATCCTCGTCCCACTCGGGAATTTGGAATAATAACATACGGAAAAGATTTTTGGTTATTATTAATGAAGGCAATATAATGTATTTTCTAAGAAAAGATTGGGTTACTAACATCAAACCTCTTATTACTTGAGTAAATATAAAGGTATCCCAAGCTTCTGATATTTCTATCTGTTCATTTTTATAGTTTTTTTCCTCTTTATCTTTTTCTTCTTTTGTATCTTTATTTTCAAAATAGGAAATTTTTAATTCTGATTCTTGTTCTCTGCCCATCCAATTTTGAAAAATTAGATTCTTCATTTCGTTGATATCAAAATACGAAAAAAAAGATGTTTTGCCTAGACGATCCAAAAAAAGCGGGGAATGTACATTTACTTGAAAGAGGTCCCAAATAACTGTTTTACGTCTTTGAGCGCGCATGGATCCTTTGATTAGATTGCGACGAAAATCCGATTGTTGTGAGTAACGTATCAAAGCCACCTCTTCCTCTTCCGTTTGATCATCATTTTTATCATTGTTACTAATACTAGAACTATCATAAATACTAGAAATAGAATTGGTATTCTGATCATTATCGTTATCATTATAAATTACCACACGTTTGGCTCTTCTTGAATGAATCTCATGATATTCTTCCTCTTCTTCTTCTTCATTTTCTTCTTCCTCTTCTTCCAAATTATCGGTTAATTTGTATGACCATCGAGAAACCTTTTTACTAATCTCTTCTACTCTAATCCCAATATATTTCTTTTTCATTTTTCTTTCTTCTTTTGTACATGTTGTAATTATATCAAATACAAATTGCAAATATTTTGCTTGACTTTCTGA